TTTATCATCACAAAGAGAAAGAAATGGGACCCAGCACATCGATGGATTATAAATGGAATATGACTTCTAAGCAATATGAATCCTTGGCACGAAACAGATCAGAGAGCTATCATGTCGGATCATGGAATATTCATCTTGACAAGAAATTATCTACATGATAAAATATCTATCACAAGCACAAGGGCTATAGCTCAGTTAGGTAGAGCACCTCGTTTACACGCGCGCCAATGTTTTTCAGGGGAGTCCACCATGCAATCAACAAAATGGATCTTATCGAGAAATCGATGTCTTACTCCATGGATTCGAGGGAACAAGAGAACAATAGCCTGACAAATATTTGGTTAGGTCCTGTCCTATTCGGGTGCCAATTTAGGCGCCAAATAGAACCTATCATTGATTTGATAATTGATAAGGTGAATACCCAGCCCATTCAATGCTAGGCTTAATGAGTATAAGGACCTCAAAAAAAAATCTCTTTTCGTCCTATGAACTTTAAGGTGTATGAAGTTTCATATTTGACTCTTTGAACAGAGCGATAGAGACTCCATTTAACTTAGGTTGATCTAGGCCGAAGGCAGACCTACGTCAAGGTAACCCTTCTTTGAAACACTTTGGTATTGCTCCCGGATCAGAATCAAAATAATGAATCAGAGCACATGGAGCCATCTCGTTATCTTTCTGTCAAGAAAAAATATGGCGGACTCGCTGATATTTATATCAGTTGATGAAAGAGCCCAATGCAAAAAAAAATGCATGTTGGGTCTTTGAAACAGTTCGAATCATTTCGATAATAATAAGTTTGATCTGTTTTCCCGAGAAGGTCTACGGTTCGAGTCCGTATAGCCCTAATAAGCTAGAATATTAGATAAGCTAGAATATTAGAATCTTCTAATTAATATTAGAATCTATAATATTATTTTCTTATATTTTATTTAATTTATTATTTCGGAATATTTAATTTAATAAAATAAGAAAATAAGAATTTAAAATATAAGAATAATTCTTATTTTTAATAAAATAAAAAAGAAATTGAATTCAAAAATTTTTGAATTATTCAATCTAATTATTAAATTGAAATTTTATTGGAAATGAAAATACAAAAATTTTTGATAGTTTGAATTTCCCCATTATTGTTTGTTGTTTGTAGCTGGCCGGTCGGTTGGTCATTAAAATAAAATCATTCCCACATGCTCACTCACGGGGATCATTCGGAGCATGAAACTAAAAAAAATGCATTTCAAAAGAGATAATCGAGATTTTTCCAATCTCGGCTAAACAAACCCATTCTTCTTCATTAATCGGCGTGGATGAACTATATATATATGATACGAATTTTTCCTCTTTTCTTGCCCACGATCAAAAAGTTAGCTCCTTTTCTTTAGTATACCTAATCCCGGTGAATTTTTGAAGTCAAAATCATGGCATGAGCCCAGCTAAAAACTCCAACCTGAACCAACCCCAATCGAATCTATCTAATAGTTAGTCACATGGATCTAGAACCGACCTATTATTTTTCTTGTATTTGTGGAAAAACCGGAGTTTGAAAAACGAAGCTCTTTGGTCAGTTTCATTGTAAACATTGTCAAATAGGCTTTTCTTTGTATACCCACAAAGCACAAAGCCAGTAGTCTTTCTTTCTGTACAATTTTTTTTTAAACCCAATATATTTCAAGCCAATTGGATACTCCAACCCAATTCCTCATCATTCCAAATTAAAATTCTACCGATCTTGACTTTATACAAGAAGATTGGGATTTGAACTTGGACGAGTTATAAATCCCCCGACTCATCGCCCTTTTTTGCGGAAGAAGAACCCCAACCCATTGTTTGGTCTTACTTTACTAGGTGTTATTCCATTAACAAGTATTTCGAGTCATTTCCTTGCGGACCCATTTCGAGTACTAAAGACCCCAATTAGCAATGACTCTTTCAAGATTTCGAGCTCTAAGTTCATAACTCGATTGTTTCTGGGGGGGGGTGCAGGTCGGGTAGTACAGGTCCAAAGCCTCCTATTTGGGTATAGGAACCTATGAGTTGTTATATGCTATTTATATGTAAGGGTTCTCAACGCATTGAATCAAAATCTATTAAGTATAAGTCTAGGACAACGAGAAAGAGTAGAATTGGTCAATGCATTGCATTTTGTTTCCGTATCCAATCAATAAAAGCAATAATCCTCTACCCGCATCTTAATAAAAAGAATCTACCAGTACCAATAGAATAGAACCTAAATCTCGAAATGGAAACCCGATACATTCGAATTCTGCTACATCTGACTACTGACTCTATTCTAAATCACTCCGAAAAAAGAGAAAAAACTAAGACAGACCTCTTCTTTGTTCTTTTATTTTATTATATTCATATTTCGAATGAAACATACATATTTATAATGAAATTATTAGGATATTAAGAAATATAAAATAAATCAAATTTTTTGATTTTCTTTTTATAGTTTATAGAAAAATTTGATAGAAATATAAAAACTTAATATAATAAAATA